ATACTATTAAAATATAAATAACCCCTGAAAAATTTATAATTACCCATGGAAGCGCCCAAAAATTAGTTATCACTATTTGTAATTTTTCATTTTCTATCATATAAGTCAATATAAAAGAATAGGCGAATTTTAGGTAAAAAAAAAGACTAAAGAGAGTTCTAATAATTGCTACACTTAGAATAGCCGGATTAATCGATCTTATTATGGCCTCTACAAGCAAAGTTCATTTTCCTAAGAACATGATAAAAGGAGGGAGCCCCCTTAAGGATATAATTCTTAAAGCCGAAAATAAATCTTTTCGTAAGTATAAAAAATGTAGAACAAATAACAAGGAAAAACAATATACCAAAAAATACAACCACATACCTCCAAAAACAGCTCCAATACATATTCAACCAGCATGACTCACAGAGGAAGCAGCTAACATCACTCGAACTTGCGTTCTATTAATTCCAATTAAAGCACCCACGAGAGCCCTTAGAGCCCCAAGCAATAAAAATAAGCCCGTTATATAAGTATAGATATTAATAAAATTTACTATTAAGGCTAAAGGGGGAATTTTCTGTCAAGTTAACAAAAGAAATAGTGCTGCCCACCTCACTCCAGAGGCTACCCTAGGGACCCAAAAATGACCTGGGAAAATACCTAATTTTAACAACAAACCCAGTAAAATTACCCAGAGACCTAAAGATACGACTAGCTCTTGATAGAGAAGAAGACCTCCTAATAGTAAAAGGGCTCTTCCTATGGCTTGGATACAAAAATATTTCATTCCTGCTTCCTTATTTAAGGATATATAACCTGTTCCAACAAATAATAAAGGAATTACTCCAAGGAATCTGATTTCTATACCAGCCCAACACAAAATTCAATTAGGAGAGGAAACCCTAACAAGAGTACCTACCACTAACAAAAACAAAAAAAGGATATTACCGATTGCTATCAACAGAGCAACGAAATTAAAATTTCATATTTATCAACATCAATGATATCCGTTCCACCGGCGGTTGCTCAGATAAAAATCATATTAAAATAAATTTGATTAATGCGTAAAAATGCAAAAACACCCTTATCACCTTGTAGAATTTAGTCCTTGACCTTTACTGAACTCATTTGCTATTCTGGCAATGCCTGTAGGGCTTCTTTCTATTATTAAAGGAGGAAGTAATTATTTACTAATCCTAGGACTAATCTCTGTTGTTATTATTAGTTTTACTTGATGGCGTGATGTCACTCGAGAGTCGACATTCCAAGGGTACCACACATCTATTGTAATTCGAGGCCTAAAAGTCGGGTTTTTCCTATTTATTGTAAGTGAAGTTTGTTTCTTCTTTGCTTTCTTTTGAGCTTTTTTTCATAGAAGACTAGCTCCTACTATCGAGGTAGGCTCTACTTGGCCTCCAGTGGGGATCTCTGTTCTAAACGCCTTTCAAGTTCCTTTACTTAATACCTGCGTATTACTTCTATCTGGTGTCAGGATCACCTGGGCTCATCATAGAATTGAAGAAGGGCAGCGGGCATCTGCAATTCAAGGATTAGGTTTAACCCTTATCCTAGGGTTTTATTTCTTATGACTTCAATACGGAGAGTATAGAGAAACTTCTTTTTCTATTGCGGACGGAATTTATGGAACTACTTTCTTTCTAGCAACAGGATTCCACGGTACTCATGTGGCTGTTGGGGCCACTTTTTTAACTGTGTGCTTTTTCCGCTTATGAAAGTTCCATTTTGATCAAAAACATCATGTTGGGTTTCTAGCAGCTGCATGGTATTGACATTTCGTAGATGTTGTATGACTCTTCTTATTTGTTAGAATTTATTGATGAGGTTCTTAATTCTGAAATAGCTTAAATTTTATAGCGCTGATTTTGTAATTCAGAGATGAAGTTATATTCTTCTTTCAGATCCATTAGTCTGATATATGAACAAATTACACTTAAGAATTAAAGCCAAAGGGATTCTATGTAAAAGTAATCCTTGCAATCAAGAACTCTTTAGGGGAACCCCAGCTGTTAAATAAGAAGAATTTCTTCCATGGTTAATGCTCGTATATAAATATATATTGTATGAAGCTCTAAAGAATACTATTAGAGCTATAGTTAGAGCTAGGCTAAAACTGGCATTTCAAAGAACAGGAACAATTCTTAACTCTCCCAAAAGATTTAAAGTTGGAGGCGCAGCCATATTGATACAGCAAAAAACAAACCATCAAAAAGATATAACAGGATATAAAACCAATATCCCTTTTATATAAGGGATGTTACGAGTATGTCTTTTTCTGTAAGAAAAATAAGCCAGACAAAATAAAGCAGAGGATGAAAATCCATGAGCAACTATAGTAATTATAGCTCTTAAGACTCCTCAAGTATGATCTATTATTAATCCAGCTGCTACAATTCTTATGTGTCCTACAGAAGAAAAAGCAACTAAGGCTTTGACGTCAACCTGTCGGAGACACATTATAGTTGCCAATAAACCTCCTCATATAATCAAAGACAATAAAACCCAAGAGGCATTTCTTATAAAGAAGTTAAAACTTATGCTTATTATTATGATACCGTACCCCCCTAATTTCAGAAGAATTCCAGCTAAAAGCATGGAACCAGCCAAAGGAGCTTCGACGTGAGCCTTTGGTAACCAAAGATGTGTTGTGTATATGGGTAGTTTCACTAAAAAAGCTCCAAAGACAATAAATCTTAATAAGCCCGAGTAAGCCATTCTCACTTCCCCTAAAACAATTATATTTATAGTCCCACAGTTAATACACTGTCAAATTAAAAGAACTAAAAATGGAAGCCTAGCCCCTACAGTGTAGAGCATTATATATGTACCTGCCTGTAGACGTTCAGGTTGATACCCTCATCCAACAATTAAAAGTAAAGTTGGAATTAAAGATGCCTCGAAAAAAATGTAAAATATTAACCTATTTCTTTGACTGAAAGCCAAGAGTAAAAATAATCCTAAAGAAAGAATGCAAGTAACATAAAACTTAGATTTCACTTCAGAAGTACATTGCAAAGACAGAAAACATAGCAAACACCTCAATAAGATCAGAAGAGCAGATACGTTAGTCCTTAGGAAGGAAAGGTTCCCGGTTAATCTGAAATGATTACATAAACCTAAAAGTCTTACCAGTCTCAATATAATAAGAGAGGAAGAAACACTACCTCATCTGGCTAAAAAGAAACAAGAAAAAGTAATTCCTAATAAAGTTAACAAAAGAAGGTGGAGAAGTATTAACCCCAAATTTAAGTTAGCAGCCTAAATTATATCCCTTCTAAGTATTATGTTTCTTTTATATTTTGTTTCTAAAGGTTTTGAAAACCTTAATTAGGGACTAAATAGTCCCAACTTTACCTTAACTAGGTAAAAATGTTTTATTTAAATGTTATATTTTCACTAATCTTAGTTATAGTGCTACTTTTTACTATCTGAATATTATCTTTTCCAGGAGTTAGTTCCTTTGAGAAGAATACCCCATTCGAGTGTGGGTTTGATCCTCTAAGTAATATACGAGCTCCTTTTTCGACCCGTTTTTTCCTATTAGTAGTTTTATTTTTGATTTTTGATGTAGAAGTAGCCTTACTCTTCCCTATTTTAAGAGTTTTAGCTAGATCTTCTACGGTTCCTCTTATAATCAGACTCTTCTTATTTTTAGTAATCTTACTAGTAGGAATATTTCATGAATGAAATGAAGGAGCTCTTGATTGAGTTTCAGCTTAAGCAGGTAAGCTAAATTTTAAGCTATTGGGCTCATAACCCACAAATGGAGTTATTCCTCTGTTTATAGCTTTGTCCCGACTTTTTGTAATCGTTTACTGAATCTGGCATGGTAGTTTGCGCGAGAAAATCAAGAACCCAGCCTAAAACATTAATACAATTTTAGAAATAGAAATTTAATTTTAGTAAAAAGTTCTCTGACTAACTAGGTGCCAGCAGTCGCGGTCATACCTAGAGAGGAGATTACACAATTAGGAGTGACTAATTTATTGTGAGATTAGCCTAGGATTGGTGAAATAACCTAGTCACTAACAATTTCATACACAGTAATTTTGTCCAAACTTAGAATAAAAACTAGGATTAGATACCCTATTATTCTGAGCACAAAATCGAAGCCTAAGTACTAAGACTAAAATAGTTAAAACTTAAAAGACATGGCGGCAGTTTTAATTTTTAGGGGAACTTACCAGATAAATGATAGCCCACAAGAAAAATCACTTTTCTTTATAGTTTGTATACCGCCGTCTTCAGAACCTACTTAAGGCAGGCCCAAGATTGCATATGCAAAAAGACAGGTCAAGGTGCAGCTCATAGAAAAGACTTAAGGTGAGTTACAATATTAATTTTTTTTCGGAAACCCTTTGTAATAAAGGGATGGAAGATGGACTTAAAAGTAAAGAATAAAGTAGAAATACTTCTTGAATTTGTAACGACTGTGTACAAATCGCCCGTCACTCTCGTTGGAAAAGGAGATAAGTCGTAACACAGTAGGGGTACTGGAAAGTGCCCCTGTTATAGTAGTGATCTCAGACACGTTACCTTTTCGAGGTAAAGAGGAGTGGGACAACTACTCCTATAATAAACGAAAAGCGATATATTGCACTAAGTTTCGGCCTTAGCCTTGAGAAATAATTCTCTTCGTTTGCTATGTTTACAGATTTATTCTCTTCTTTAGACTGTGCTCAACTAAATTTCTTCTCTATTTTATTATGGGCTATTCCTATATTTAGAGCTACAATTTTTTCATTATCTTCCTCTTGAAAGAGGAGCCCCATCAATATTTTTAAAACTTTGATTTCTACTAACAGTGAAAATCAACAAAAAGGAATATTTTCTTTCAGTTTATTTTTGTATAGGTTAATGTTCTTTTTATTGTCTATAAATTTATTTGGGTTAGTTCCCTTCGTTTATGGTGTAACAAGTAATCTATGGGTAGCCAGCTCGTTAGCACTTTCTATATGGGGCTTGCTAATTCTTTCTGGGTGAACTCGTTCTCCGAAAGAATCGGCAGCTCATTTAGCACCGGCAGGAGCTCCCCCTTTTTTAATACCGCTGTTAGTCTTAATTGAAACTGTAAGAATTCTGATCCGTCCTTTAACATTGACAGTTCGACTGATTGCTAATATTAGTGCAGGACATATTGTAATATCTTTAATCGCCAATTCGCTAGTTTCTTCAGGCATATTTGCTATATTACCTGTGTTTTTATTAAATGTCGGATACAACATATTCGAAGTGTTTGTCTGTCTAATTCAATCTTACATTTTCAGTTTACTCGTCAAGCTTTACGGGGAAGAACATCCATAAGTGAGAGTACTACTCAATATAAAGCTTGCAACTTAACGTTTTTCTTAAACTATCACTATTTTGGATAAAGCTCTGTAGAAGCATTTAACTGTTAATTAAAAAGGTGATAAATATATCTATCCAATATATGCCACAATTAAGCCCAATAATAGGAATTTTATTTTTAGTTGCAAGGGTAATTGGATTATTAGTCCTAGTAATTAGACTGCGAAGATCACAGTCAGCAATTGTAACACAAAAGACTAGAAAAGTCTCATCTCATAAATCTTCTTGAATTTAATTAATAAGATGGCAGAAGTCATGCACTGACTTTAAGCGTCAACTATAGGTTAAAACCTTCTTATTTTATCTTTTCGGTGTTTGGCACAAAAGGATTTGGGCCTTTTAGAGAGGGGTTCCTCAAAAGATACCAATATCAATTCAGGCAAGGCCTATTTTGAATGCCACAGATTCATATTTTGTTTAAATTAGAATTGACTTTAATCTAAATCTAGACTTTTTACTTGGAAGGTAAATGTACAATATTATACTAATTAAAGATTCAGCTTGTTCTAGAAATTTAATAAAATCTTTAAGATTTAGAGTTTCTACTACAATAGGTATAAAAGAGTGGTTTGCCCCGCAAATTTCAGAACATTGACCATAAAAAACCCCAGGCTTCTCAATAAATGTACTTATACTATTCAGTCGACCAGGAACAGCATCTATTTTTACTCCTATTGCAGGTAAAGTTCAGGCGTGAAGAACATCTGCAGAAGTTGTAATAATTGTAGTCTCTAGACCGAAAGGCAAGAAGGCTCGATTATCAACTTCTAATAAACGGTAATCCCCGTACGCTAAATCAGCTTCTGGAATTATATAAGAATCAAAAGAAACTGAATCCCCTAAAGGAATTTCATATCTTCAATATCATTGATGACCTGTAGCTTTTAATAGAATCCCAGAGTTAGCTTGTTCATCTAAAAGATAGAGTAAACGTAATGATGGAAGAGCTAATCATACTAGTAAGAAAGCTGGTAAAATAGTTCAGACGATTTCTAACCGCTGAGCCTCAAGAACATTCCGAGAACTAAAAGTGTTTGTTAGCAACTTCAGTCCTAAAAAAGCTACGAAAGAAAAAATACCAATTAGTAAAACAATTGCATGATCATGAAAAAGAAATATTTCTCCTTGTAGTGGAGATGCAGCATCAATAAGGTTTAGTTGTCCTCAAGTACTCATATAGTTTAGCAGGGATAAATTACCTTAATAACATCTTCAGTGTTATGCTTTAAAATATAAGCTACCTGCTGGAACCAGCCAGACAATCGTGGTCTATCTTAAGCTCGACAAGCTAACATTATTTTTTAAACTAGACTAGTGGTTAGTACTTAATAATTTTTGGTCATATTATAGAAGAGCCTACAAGAGCAGTATACCTGATAAAATAAAGGAAAGTTAAAGGGACTGCTAACGTAGAATAAGGCTCTTCAATTGGACAAGCACCTAATCAAGTTAACAAAATAAATTCAACAATTAAAACTCAAAATAATACTTGATACAAGGGATTAAAAGAAGAAGGAATGATCTTTTGAGATGCTCTTATAGGTAAGAAGTATAGAATGGCAATTGACATAACTAAAGCAATTACTCCACCTAATTTCCTAGGAATAGACCGAAGAATAGCATACGCAAACAGAAAGTATCATTCTGGTTGAATATGAACTGGAGTAACTATTGGATTAGCATGAATAAAATTATCTGGATCTCCTAAAATAAATGGGTAGAAGAACCCAAGTAAACCTAATATTACAAAGACAACAATAAACCCTACTGCATCTTTTCATGTGAAGTAAGGGTGAAATGGGATTTTTCTAATATGGTTTAAATCACCTAGGGGATTTGTCGACCCTTTTTCATGAAGAAAGACTACATGGAGAGCACTAAGACCCCCAATAAGGAATGGTAAGATAAAATGAAGGGAAAAGAACCGGTTAAGAGTTGCTTGTCCTACTGAGAACCCCCCTCAAATTCACTCTACAATATAATGTCCTAGATAAGGAATCGCAGATACAAGATTAGTAATTACGGTAGCTCCTCAAAAAGATATCTGACCTCACGGTAATACGTAACCTAAAAATGCTGTTCCTATTCTAACAAACAGAATAGTTACTCCCACTATTCAAGTATGAGATTGGGTAGCATAGCTCTGATAATATAACCCTCGTCCTACGTGTAAATAAATGAATACAAAAAAAAGAGATGCCCCATTGGCATGTAGATTACGCATCAATCACCCTATTGGGGCATCTCGAATAATATGCACTACAGAAGAAAAGGCATTTGCTATATCTGAAGTATAGTGCATAGACAAAATTAAACCAGTTAAAATTTGGAACCCTAAAAGGAGACCTAGGATTGATCCTCCATTTCACCAGATAGAAATCCTTCTGGGACTTGCTAAGCCTAATATCGCTTCAGTTGGATTAGTTTGACGAATTTTAAGCAATTAAAAATTTAAAGTTGAAAAAGACTGAATAAAGTCATTTCCTCGTAACCGTAAAATTCTTACCAATAACCTTAGGCCTAGAGCGGCTTCACAAGCTGCAAAAGTTAAAAGTAAAATTCAAGCCGAAGAAGCATCAAAAGAAAGCAAACAAAAGGAATATAAGATTCCTAACAAGCTTAATATTACGGCTTCGAGGGAGATTAAAAGTCTTAGAATGTGTACTTGAAATACGCAAAACCTTGTGACTGCTAGAACGAAAACTATAATACTAGAAAATAATAAATCCAACCAGAACTAAGCATGAGGGTACTATTATCGACTTTGAAGGTCAAGGGTTTATTTTAACCTATAGTTCTAAGAAAGGGATTAAAAATAATCATAAAAAGATTTACAATCTTCCACCTCAACGGCCGCCAAAATTAGATTATGAAACTCAAAAATAATAAAGATATTCCACACAATGAGAAAGGCAGGAACCCTTTCCAGCAAAGTATTATAAGTAAATCATAACGAAATCGAGGGAAAGCTCCACGAACAAATAAAAACAGAATAGAAATTACTAATACCTGCAACGGGAAAATAAAGGTTGTAAAAGGAGATCATAAAAACCACACACAGGTTGCTATTGATATAAAAAGAATATTTGCATATTCTGCTATAAAGAGAAGTGCAAATAAACCAGCTCCAAACTCAATATTAAATCCACTTACAAGCTCTGATTCTCCTTCTGCGAAATCAAAAGGAGCTCGATTTGTTTCTGCAACTGTAGACGTAAATCAAACGACTCCTATAGGGAAAAGTAAAAGTAAAACAGGGAACTTAGATAAAGCTTCATCTCAAGATGCCGTATTTAAAAGCAAAGCTGAAAACATAATAATAAGTAGCAACCTTACTTCATAAGAAATAGTCTGAGCCGCAGCACGTAAAGCTCCTAGAAAAGCATACTTAGAGTTCGAAGATCATCCAGCTAATATTGTCCCATACACATTTAGAGCTGTAATACAAAAAAATAAAAGAAGGCCCCAGTGAACAAATTTTACTGAAAAAACTCTAGGATAAAGGTACCATACATTTAAAGCTAAAATCAGGCTCAAGGCCGGAGCAGCCCAAAATAGTACTTGATTTCTTCCTAAAGGAAGAATTTTTTCTTTAACAAAAAGTTTAACAGCGTCTGCCAATGGTTGAACAATACCTCAAATACCAACTTTATTAGGACCTTTTCGGATTTGTACATATCTTAAAACTTTTCGTTCTAAAAGAGTGAAAAAAGCTACACCTAACAAAACACATAAACATGTTCCAATTCTAGAAATTAACTGAAGTAACAAATAAAAATAATCTTGTTAAAAAAATACCTCCTAAAATAACTCGAGAAGAAGGCCATTCCCCTCAGTTACTAACTTTTATACCTAAATATATTGGACTGTTAGAGAATAAAAAGGAAGGCTCTAACCACCCATAGTCTAAGGCCCTTAATTTTCTTGTAATGGGTCAGATAAACTTAGGAGATTTTACCATTAGCGGTGTTAAATAAAATAATGAAGAAAGTCTGAATGAGCTAATTTTTCCTCTTGCTAAGAGGCCTAAAATTAGGCCTCTAATAGTGATTAAATTAATAAAAGAAGAATGTGTAGAAGGGAGAATAGGAGCTTCTAAAAGAAAACTATCGATAGAGGATAATAACTTACCAGATATAATCCCCCCTAACCCTAAAACTACTACTGGGAAAGTTGTGTAAAAACTAGAAGATGCTCTTACCAACGGACTAATTGTTTTTCTTCAGCAAATAGATTTTAAAGTTCGCATTACATATTTTGCTGTTATAAACGTAGCTAGAAATATTACTAAAACGTTAAATAAGTTTAGTCTTCTTATTAATATTATTTCCAAAATTAAATGTTTAGAATAAAAAGCCCTTATAAAAGGGGCTCCTACTAAACATAAGCTTCTAATGTTAAATATAACACAGGTTAGTGGTATTCTTATCCCAATACCCCCAAGTAAGCGAATATCTTGACTGCCAAACCTTGTAAGAAGAATATGTCCAGCTCCTAGAAAGAGCAAAGCCTTAAATAAAGCATGAGTATATAAATGGAATAAGGAAAGATATGGTAGTCCTAATCCTAAGCTGAACACTATCACCCCTAGTTGTCTAAGAGTTGATAGGGCAATAATCTTTTTGATATCATTTTCATAGGTGGCAGCTCACCCCCCCAAGAGGCAAGTAATTGCTCCACAAAATAAAAGAATGCTATGAGACATTCTATCAAGTGGAATATTAAACCTTAGTCGAATTACTATATAAATCCCCGCGGTAACTAGTGTTGAAGAATGCACTAAAGCACTAACAGGAGTTGGAGCAGCCATCGCAGCTGGCAGTCATGAACTAAAAGGAAACTGAGCTCTTTTTGTTAGGGCAGCTAAGGTTAAAATAAGTATTAATCCTCTTGTACAAATTTTATCCGATAGAGATAAAAATGAAAACTGACCATTTAAACAAAACAAAAATATAGATAATACAATCAACCTATCTCCAACTCGATTAGCCATTAAAGTCTGAAATCCTGCCCTTAAAGACTCTCTTCTTTGATAATATACAATTAAAGCAAAAGAAGTAATACCTAAACCATCTCAACCCAAAAGTAAAAAAAACAAAGAACCAGAAAAGATTAATAAATTTATAGAAATAACAAAAGAAACTAAAATTCAGAAAAACCGCTCAGAGAACGGGTCTTCTTCCATGTATTTGTGAGCAAATAAAAATACTATACCCGAAATAAGAGTAACAACTCCTCTAAATCTTACACTAATCTTATCAAAAATAAATATAAAAGAGAAAGAAGTTCTTGATAGTAGAACCAGATCGACCTCTAGTAAGATTCTTCTATCTATGTTAACGAATAAATAAAAAATACTAGATAGTACCAGCATTCAAGACAGTAATAATACAGGGAAAGTCAATCCTTTAAGTCTTTTCATTTCCAATAAAAATAGAACCGGCCCCAGTAGTTCGAACTACTACTAGCAATATTGCTAGTAGTAGAATAACTAGTCCAATAAATAAAGATAAGGAAGAATCAAGAACCAAAGTGGCACCAGCTCCCCTAGATATTTTCCCTCTAAAGTTAGACCTTAGTCTTATGTTGTTATAAATACTTCTCATTAAGATTATAGTTAAGAATCTGCTAGACAGTAGCCCTTCCATTTTAACCTGAAAAGGGTAATTTCTCCTAACCAAACACACATAAATAAATATTACTAATAAACCTCCTACATAGACGAGAAATAAAACATAAGAATATCACTGACTACTTAAGCAGGCTATAATGCTAATCAAAAAGAATCTCAGCATAACAACTAATCCAGCCATTCTAACCGGGTTTTTGTATAAAGGCAAAAATAAAGATAAAAGTAAACAACCTAAAACTAAAAACTTCAAAATTCAAAATTGATTTACATCATCCTCTAACTTCCAAAGTTAGTATTCTCCGGAACTGATTTTGATAGTGGTAATAAGGACATAATCCTTCTATTTAGATGCAAACCAAATCTTCTATATAAAGTATATCACCAAATATCTAATACTTAGTATTATAACCTGATCCTAAGTCAGGTGCATAGAATTTCTGCCAAGATATTAAATTGTGCTTGGTCCTTTCGTACTAAAGCACTAATAAATAAAAGATAGAATCTGACCTGGCTTACGCCGGTCTGAACTCAGATCATGTAGGAGATAAAGTTCGAACAGAACCATTGAGAAAGGTTGCTCACCTATCTAATTCCTAGTCCAACATCGAGGTCACAATCTTAATTAATAAATTATGCTGTTATCCCTAGGGTAGCTTATCCTTTCTTAGATACTCGTCTCGTATATAATTTATTAAGGGAAGATTATTCTGTATATTTTCCCTTGTCGCCCCAACAAAATAATTATAAAGCTCCTAGGGTCTTCTCGTCTTTTTATTAAGCTAAGGCTTTTTCACCTTAAAAGTAAGTTCAATAAAATTCTATGAAGACAGCTAACCCCCATTTATCCATTCATTCCAGACTTCAATTAAAAGTCAACTGATTATGCTACCTTAGCACGGTCAAAGTACCGCGGCCGTTAATAAAATTACACTGGGCAGGCTAAACCTAAAATAAATACTTCAGGCTATGTTTTTGATAAACAGGTGAGGGTAATATTTGCCGAGTTCCTTCTTAAAATTTTATTTTATTTATTAAAGTACATTTATGTTGCTGTTATTATTCAATTATTACTAATTCAAACAGGATAAATTGAAATACAAATTAATTTCAACTTCCTTTTAATAAAAAGATATAATTTATTATTAATGTTTTGATGGTAAATTTTCAAGGGGCTTATTCCAAGAAATTATCAAGAATATTAACCATTCTTTTACTTTAAGATCTCGACACCTTAAAGTTGACTTGAAAGTACTAAATACTTTTCAAAGGATTCCAGATATCATAAGACTTGACAGACATTTCATCCCTAAAAACCTTTTGTTCAGGCCTTATTGCAACAAAACCTGATTATGCCTATTAAACATAAGGTTTTTAGATCGTCTTATTTCGGGAAATCATAATACATGAAACTGCTTGTATAACCATTATTCAAAAGGTAAAAAACTAATAAATATATAAATAAATATTTCCCTGCGGAACTACAAAAATAAATAACCATTCTAATATTATTAAAAATTTTAAAGATGCCTAATTATTTTAGGTCCTTTTTAATGTAACTAAAATATACGTTTAAGTACTTCATCTTTATAAAGGAGTTACAGAAGTTTCAGTATTACTGTGAAAATCCGGAGGAAGAATTGTATCTCATTCCCGCGAGAGAGAGGGAGCTTCTGAAAATAGAGTTGTTCGTTGGGCTAAAAGAGCTTCTCATAGCATGAAAATAAACATTATAACAGCAAAAATTGAAAACAACGATCCAAATGAAGAGATTTGATTCCATTTAAAATAAGCATCAGGATAGTCTGAGTACCGCCGAGGCATACCAGCCAGTCCTAAGAAATGCTGAGGGAAGAATGTCAAATTAACTGGAAAGAACATTACTAAGAAATGAGCTTTAGCCAATGTTTCATGTATAGTTATTCCTGTTATTACAGGAAATCAATATACAAACCCACCAAAAATTGCAAACACAGCTCCTATTGATAGAACATAGTGAAAATGAGCAACTACATAATAAGTGTCGTGTAATACAATATCAAGAGAAGAGTTTGAAAGAACAATACCTGTTAGTCCTCCTAAAGTAAAAAGGAAAATAAAACCTAATACTCACCACAGTGGAGCAGGTAAAGGCCCTCGTCTTCCATAAAGAGTTATTAATCAGCTAAATACCTTAATACCAGTAGGTACAGCAATTACTATCGTAGCAGCTGTAAAATAAGCCCGAGTATCTACATCTATTCCAACTGTAAACATATGGTGAGCTCAAACAATAAAACCTAAAATACCGATAGAAATTATTGCATAAATTATACCTAATGTTCCAAAGGCTGGCTTGGCTGTAAAGTTACTCAAAATATGGGAAATTATACCAAACCCGGGTAAAATTAAAATATATACCTCAGGATGCCCAAAAAATCAGAATAAGTGTTGATACAGAATAGGGTCTCCTCCACCAGCAGGATCAAAGAATCTAGTATTAAAATTTCGATCAGTTAATAATATAGTAATAGCACCTGCCAACACTGGAAGCGAAAGAAGTAACAAGAAAGCTGTTACCAGGACAGATCAAACAAATAATCTTACTCGTTCTATCGTAATTCCTGGAGCTCGTATATTAAAAATTGTTGTAATGAAGTTAATGGCACCTAGTAAGGAAGATATTCCAGCTAAATGTAAAGAAAAAATAGCTAAATCAACAGAACATCCTCCATGAGCAATAGGTCCAGAAAGAGGAGGATAAACAGTTCATCCAGTTCCAGCTCCTCCTTCTATTAAAGAAGAAGATAAAAGCAGGATTAATGAGGGAGGTAAAAGTCAAAATCTTATATTATTTATTCGAGGGAATCTTATATCAGGAGCCCCAATTAATAAAGGAACCATTCAATTTCCAAACCCTCCAATCATTAAAGGTATTACCATAAAAAAAATTATGATAAAAGCATGAGCTGTTACAATCACATTATAAAAATGGTCATCACCAAGGAAAGCCCCTGCTGTTCCTAGTTCGAACCGAATTAATAAACTTAACCCGGTTCCTACCAAGCCACATCACATACCAAAAAGTATGTACAAGGTACCAATGTCTTTATGATTTGTTGAAAATAATCACCGCAAGAGAGCCTATGCTCATTTTTAGATTAAAAGTCTAACACCTATAACACTTCGGTCATCAAAAA